GTCCGTGTAGCTTAAACAAAGCATGACACTGAAGATGTCAAGATGGCTGCCATAAACACCCACGGACAAAAGACTTAGTCCTAACCTTACTGTTGGTTTTTGCTAGACTTATACATGCAAGTATCCGCGCTCCAGTGTAAATGCCCTAGGCACCCTTTAACCAAGTCGATAGGAGCGGGCATCAGGCACACACCAATTGTAGCCCAAGACGCCTTGCACTTGCCACGCCCCCCGGGTTCTCACAGTAGTTAACATTAAGCAATGAGTGTAAACTCGACTTAGTCATAGCAACTTAAGGGTCGGTAAATCCTGTGCCAGCCACCGCGGTTATACAGGAGACCCAAATCAACTTTATAACGGCGTAAAGGGTGGTAACATGTTATCAAAGTAACTAAGATCAAAAAGCAACTGAGCCGTAACAAGCCCAAGATGCCCATAAGACCAACTGCCGAAAGAGATCTTAGACTGACGATTAATTGAAATCCACGAAAGCCAGGGCCCAAACTGGGATTAGATACCCCACTATGCCTGGCCCTAAATATTGATGCTTCATCCTACTACCTAAGCATCCGCCCGAGAACTACAAAGCACAAACGCTTAAAACTCTAAGGACTTGGCGGTGCTCCAAACCCACCTAGAGGAGCCTGTTCTGTAATCGATGATCCACGATTTACCTAACCATTTCTTGCAAAATCAGCCTATATACCGCCGTCGCCAGCCCACCCTCCCTGAAGGCCTAACAGTGAGCGCAATAGTCTAACCCACTAGCAAGACAGGTCAAGGTATAGCCTATGGAATGGGAGCAATGGGCTACATTTTCTAGACTAGAACATTACGGCAAAGAGGTCTGAAACGGCCTCTCGAAGGCGGATTTAGCAGTAAAGTGGGATAATCAAGCCCTCTTTAAGCCGGCTCTGGAGCACGTACATACCGCCCGTCACCCTCCTCACAAGCGACCAACCTTTAATACATTAATACGCTATCGAGCTAAAGAGGAGGCAAGTCGTAACAAGGTAAGTGTACCGGAAGGTGCACTTAGACCACCAAGACGTAGCTTTAAAGAAAGCATTCAGCTTACACCTGAAAGATGTCTGATAATACCAGATCGTCTTGATGCCAGACTCTAGCCCAATTGCATTGACCTGGAATAACAAAGCTACTCCCCATACACCAAACTAAAGCATTTACTAGTCTTAGTATAGGCGATAGAAAAGACAACCATTGGCGCGATAGAGACTACGTACCGTAAGGGAAAGATGAAATAATAGTGAAATAAACCAAGCTATAAACAGCAAAGATCAACCCTTGTACCTTTTGCATCATGGTCTAGCAAGAAAAACCAAGCAAAATGAATTGAAGTTTGCCACCCCGAAACCCAAGCGAGCTACTCGTGAGCAGCTAATATTGAGCGAACCCGTCTCTGTCGCAAAAGAGTGGGATGACTTACTAGTAGAGGTGAAAAGCCAACCGAGCTGGGTGATAGCTGGTTGCCTGTGAAACGAATCTTAGTTCACTCTTAATTCTTCTCCAAGGAAAACTCACAAACCCCAATGAAGCGAATTAAGGGCTATTTAAAGGAGGTACAGCTCCTTTAAAAAAGAATACAATCTCTACGAGCGGATAAATATTTTGTAGAAAAAACTACTGTGGGCCTTCAAGCAGCCATCAACAAAGAGTGCGTTAAAGCTCCTAGCTTAAAAATACCTAAACTTTATGACTCCCTCATCATTAACAGGCTAACCTATACTTAAATAGGAGAATTAATGCTAGAATGAGTAACCAGGGTCATCCCTCTACGACGCGAGCTTACATCAGTACATTATTAACAAAAAACCAAGATACGATCAATAAAACAAGCAGAGTATCAAGTATATTGTTAACCCGACAGAGGAGCGTCCGTTAAGAAAGATTAAAACCTGCAAAAGGAACTAGGCAAACACGCCAAGGCCCGACTGTTTACCAAAAACATAGCCTTCAGCAAACAACAAACAAGTATTGAAGGTGATGCCTGCCCAGTGACTCAGTGTTCAACGGCCGCGGTATCCTAACCGTGCAAAGGTAGCGCAATCAATTGTCTCATAAATCGAGACTTGTATGAATGGCTAAACGAGGTCTTAACTGTCTCTTGCAGGCAATCGGTGAAATTGATCTCCCTGTGCAAAAGCAGGGATAACCACATAAGACGAGAAGACCCTGTGGAACTTAAAAATCAGCAGCCACCCTGAATCACATACACACCCACTGGGTTTACGCACTTAAAAGGAACTGGCCTGCATTTTTCGGTTGGGGCGACCTTGGAGAAAAACAGATCCTCCAAAAATTGGACCACAAATCCAGACCAAGAGCAACCACTCAACGTGCTAATAGCAACCAGACCCAATACAATTGATCAATGGACCAAGCTACCCCAGGGATAACAGCGCAATCTCCTCCAAGAGTCCATATCGACGAGGAGGTTTACGACCTCGATGTTGGATCAGGACATCCTAGTGGTGCAGCAGCTACTAAGGGTTCGTTTGTTCAACGATTAACAGTCCTACGTGATCTGAGTTCAGACCGGAGCAATCCAGGTCGGTTTCTATCTATGATCAACTCTTCCCAGTACGAAAGGACAGGAAAAGTAAGGCCAATACTGCAGGCAAGCCTTCGCCATAAGTAATGAACCCAACTAAATTACGAAAGGCCATCACACCACAGCAAAATCCTAGAAAAGGACCAGCTAGCGTGGCAGAGCTCGGAAAATGCAAAAGGCTTAAGTCCTTTAAATCAGAGGTTCAAATCCTCTCCCTAGCTTCCTTCTAATGACCAACTACCCTATTCTAATTAACCTTATTATAGCCCTATCTTACGCCATCCCAATCCTAATTGCAGTAGCCTTTCTAACCTTAGTAGAACGAAAAATCCTAAGCTACATACAAGGCCGAAAGGGACCCAACGTTGTAGGGCCATTTGGCCTACTTCAACCCGTAGCAGACGGAATCAAGCTATTTATCAAAGAACCAATCCGACCATCAACGTCCTCCCCAATCCTGTTTTTCTTCACTCCAATACTAGCCCTATTACTAGCAATTTCCATCTGAACACCTCTCCCAATTCCATTTCCACTTGCAGACCTTAACCTTGGATTACTATTCATACTAACCATATCAAGCCTAGCAGTATACTCTATTCTATGATCTGGATGAGCCTCTAACTCAAAATACGCTCTAATCGGGGCGCTACGAGCAGTAGCTCAAACTATCTCATACGAAGTTACTCTGGCAATCATCCTACTATCAGTCATTCTACTCAGCGGAAGCTACACACTAAGTACTTTAGCCGTTACCCAGGAACCATTGTACTTAATCTTCTCTTGCTGACCACTAGCCATGATATGATACGTCTCCACATTAGCCGAAACCAATCGCGCTCCATTTGATCTCACAGAAGGAGAATCCGAACTAGTCTCAGGATTCAATGTTGAGTACGCAGCAGGACCATTCGCCCTATTCTTTCTAGCAGAATATGCCAACATTATACTTATAAACATACTAACTGCCATCCTATTCTTTAACCCAAGCCTGTTCAACCCCCCTCAAGAACTGTTCCCGGTTATCCTAGCTACAAAGGTTTTACTACTCTCAGCAGGATTCCTATGAGTACGCGCATCTTACCCACGATTCCGATACGACCAACTCATACACCTCCTATGAAAAAACTTCCTACCTCTTACACTTGCCCTATGCCTATGACACATTAGCATACCTATCTGCTATGCAGGCCTACCACCCTACATAAGGACCTCATGGAAATGTGCCTGAATTCTAAGGGTCACTATGATAAAGTGAACATAGAGGTAACCAGCCCTCTCATTTCCTACTACTTAGGAAAGTAGGGATCGAACCTACACGAAAGGGATCAAAGCCCTTCATACTTCCTTTATATTATCTCCTAGTAGGGTCAGCTAATAAGCTATCGGGCCCATACCCCGAAAATGATGGTTTAACCCCTTCCCCTGCTAATGAACCCCCAAGCTAAATTAGTCTTTACCGCTAGCTTACTCCTAGGCACAACCCTCACAATCTCAAGCAACCATTGAATTATAGCCTGGGCCGGCCTCGAAATTAACACACTCTCTATTCTGCCCCTAATTGCAAAATCTCACCACCCGCGGGCCGTCGAAGCCGCAACTAAGTACTTTTTAGTACAAGCCGCTGCCTCCACCCTAGTTCTATTCTCGAGCATAACAAATGCATGAGAAACCGGGCAGTGAGATATTACCCAAATATCCCACCCAGCATCATGCTCAATTCTAACTGCAGCTCTTTCAATAAAACTAGGCCTAGTTCCATTCCACTTCTGATTCCCGGAAGTTCTACAAGGATCCTCCCTAATCACCGGGCTTATACTTTCCACTCTCATAAAATTCCCACCAATTACTCTTCTCTTTATAACCTCTCAATCACTAAATCCCACCCTACTAGTTACAATGGGCATTCTTTCTGTAGCTGTAGGTGGATGAATGGGCCTAAACCAGACACAAACCCGAAAAATCATAGCTTTCTCCTCTATCTCCCACCTAGGCTGAATGGCTACCATCATCGTCTACTACCCTAAACTAACTCTACTAAACTTCTACCTTTACACTTTAATAACCGCAGCTGTATTCCTCACTCTAAACTCAATAAAAGTCCTAAAACTATCTACACTAATAACCGCATGAACAAAGATACCGTCACTTAGCTCTATCCTCCTACTTACCCTTCTATCTTTAGCCGGCCTCCCGCCCCTGACCGGATTCCTCCCAAAATGACTCATCATCCAAGAACTTACTAAACAAGACATAGCCCCAACAGCAGTGATTATCTCACTCCTATCGTTATTAGGGCTATTCTTCTACCTCCGCCTTGCATACTGCGCAACCATCACACTCCCTCCCCACACTACAAACCACATAAAACTATGACACACCAATAAACCAGTCAACATCTTAATTCCTATCCTAATCACCATCTCACTCGCATTGCTACCAATCTCCCCCATAATCCTTACCATCCTATAAAAGAAACTTAGGATCACTTAAACCGAAGGCCTTCAAAGCCTTAAACAAGAGTTAAACCCTCTTAGTTTCTGTTAAAATCCGCAGGACACTACCCTGCATCTCCTAAATGCAACTCAGGTGCTTTAATTAAGCTAGGACTTTCGCCACTAGGCAGATGGGCTTCGATCCCATGATACTATAGTTAACAGCTATATGCCCAAACCAACAGGCCTCTGCCTAATAGGCTCCGACGCACAATTAATGCGTATCAATGAGCTTGCAACTCACCATGAACTTCACCACAGAGCCGATAAGAAGAGGAATCAAACCTCTGTAAAAAGGACTACAGCCTAACGCTTATACACTCAGCCATCTTACCTGTGACTTTCATTAATCGATGATTATTCTCAACCAACCACAAAGATATCGGTACCCTGTACCTAATCTTCGGAGCATGAGCCGGAATGATTGGTACCGCCCTAAGCCTCCTAATTCGAGCAGAACTGGGACAACCCGGTGCTCTTCTAGGGGACGACCAAATTTACAACGTAATTGTTACAGCCCATGCCTTCGTAATAATCTTCTTCATAGTTATGCCTATCATAATCGGGGGGTTCGGAAACTGATTAGTCCCACTAATAATCGGTGCCCCGGACATAGCATTCCCACGAATGAATAACATGAGCTTCTGACTCCTACCTCCATCATTCCTCCTCCTACTAGCCTCTTCAACAGTAGAAGCAGGAGTAGGAACAGGATGAACTGTATACCCACCACTAGCTGGTAACTTAGCCCACGCCGGAGCTTCAGTCGACCTAGCCATCTTCTCACTACACCTAGCAGGTATCTCATCAATTCTAGGAGCAATTAATTTTATCACTACAGCAATTAACATAAAACCTCCTGCCCTATCACAATACCAAACCCCACTATTCGTATGATCAGTCCTAATTACCGCAGTGCTACTTCTTCTTTCCCTACCAGTGCTCGCTGCTGGAATCACTATACTTCTAACAGACCGGAACCTCAACACTACATTCTTTGACCCAGCAGGAGGGGGAGACCCAGTGCTATATCAACATCTGTTCTGATTCTTTGGCCATCCAGAAGTATACATCTTAATCCTGCCAGGATTCGGCATTATCTCCCATGTCGTAGCATACTATGCCGGCAAAAAAGAGCCATTCGGCTATATAGGAATAGTATGAGCAATACTATCAATCGGATTCCTCGGGTTCATCGTCTGAGCTCACCACATGTTTACAGTAGGAATGGACGTTGATACACGAGCCTACTTTACATCCGCTACTATAATTATCGCTATTCCAACTGGAATTAAAGTATTTAGCTGACTAGCAACACTGCACGGAGGCACAATCAAATGAGACCCACCAATACTATGAGCCCTCGGATTTATCTTCCTATTTACTATTGGAGGACTAACAGGAATTGTCCTAGCTAACTCTTCTTTAGACATCGCCCTACACGACACATATTATGTAGTAGCCCATTTCCACTACGTTCTATCCATAGGAGCAGTCTTTGCAATCTTAGCAGGATTCACTCACTGATTCCCACTCTTCACCGGATATACCCTGCACTCTACATGAGCCAAAATTCACTTCGGAGTCATGTTTGTAGGAGTAAACCTAACTTTCTTCCCTCAACACTTCCTAGGACTAGCCGGAATACCACGACGATACTCAGATTACCCAGACGCCTATACACTATGAAATACTATTTCTTCAGTAGGCTCACTAATCTCTCTAACAGCCGTAATTATACTAATGTTCATCATCTGAGAAGCATTCGCATCTAAACGTAAAGCCCTACGACCTGAACTAATGAGCACAAACGTTGAATGAATGCACGGTTGCCCACCACCATACCACACCTTCGAAGAACCAGCCTTTGTCCAAGTCCAAGAAAGGAAGGAATCGAACCCTCATATGTTGGTTTCAAGCCAACCGCATACAAACCACTTATGCTTCTTTCTTATAAGAGGTGTTAGTAAAATTATTACATAGTCTTGTCAAGACTAAATCACAGGTGAAAACCCAGTACACCTCAACACTTAATCATGGCTAACCACTCACAATTCGGCTTCCAAGATGCTTCATCCCCTATTATAGAAGAACTAGTGGAATTCCACGACCATGCGCTGATGACTGCCCTAGCCATCTGCACTCTTGTACTATATCTTCTAGCCCTCATACTCACTGAAAAACTCTCATCAACCACAGTTGACGCACAAGAAATTGAATTAGTTTGAACAATTCTCCCTGCAGTAGTCCTAATCATGCTTGCCCTCCCATCCCTACAAATCCTCTACATAATAGACGAAATCAACGAACCAGATCTTACCCTAAAAGCCATTGGTCATCAATGATACTGATCCTATGAATACACAGACCTAAAAGACCTGACATTCGACTCTTACATAACACCCACCGCCGACCTGCCCCTAGGGCACTTCCGGCTACTAGAAGTAGACCACCGTGTAGTCGTCCCCATAGAATCTCCAGTCCGAGTCATTGTAACTGCCGACGACGTGCTTCACTCTTGAGCTGTCCCAAGCCTAGGTGTTAAAACTGACGCAATCCCAGGACGACTCAATCAAACCTCATTCACTGCCTCTCGACCTGGAGTATTCTACGGCCAATGCTCTGAAATCTGCGGAGCTAACCACAGCTTCATACCAATTGTAGTTGAGTCCGTCCCACTTCCCGTATTCGAGAACTGATCCTCCCTACTCGCATCTCAATCATTAAGAAGCTATGAACCAGCGCTAGCCTTTTAAGCTAGAGAAAGAGGGAAATATACCCTCCTTAATGATATGCCTCAATTAAACCCAAATCCATGATTCTTTATCATGCTAATTTCATGAATAACTTACTCCATAATCATCCAACCCAAAATCCTCTCCTTCCTATCTACAAACCAAGTATCTAGCAAAGCCCCAACAATCCCAGATACCAAACCGTGAACTTGACCATGAACCTAAGTTTCTTCGACCAATTCTCGAGTCCATCCCTACTAGGTATCCCATTAATCCTGATCTCAATAACATTCCCAGCCCTACTAATCCCCTCACAAAGCAACCGATGAATCACCAGCCGCTTCTCAACCCTACAGTTATGACTAATCAACATAATCACAAAACAACTAATAATGCCACTGAACAAAAAAGGTCATAAATGAGCCCTAATTCTAACTTCTCTTATAATATTCCTATTAACAGTTAACCTACTAGGACTCTTACCATATACATTTACCCCAACCACCCAATTATCAATAAACCTAGCCCTAGCCTTCCCCCTATGACTAGCCACCCTGCTTACAGGATTACGTAACCAACCATCAATCTCTTTAGGGCACTTACTACCAGAAGGGACCCCAACCCCACTAATTCCAGCCCTAATTTTAATTGAAACTACCAGCTTACTAATTCGACCACTCGCACTGGGAGTGCGTCTAACAGCCAATCTAACAGCAGGCCACCTACTAATCCAACTCATCTCTACAGCCACAGTCGTCTTAGTCTCAATTATACCAGCAGTTTCATTCTTAACCCTCCTAATCTTATTCCTACTAACTATTCTAGAAGTAGCAGTAGCCATAATCCAAGCCTACGTATTTGTTTTACTACTAAGCCTGTACTTACAAGAAAACATTTAAAAATCCAAATGGCACACCAAGCACATTCTTTCCATATAGTCGACCCAAGCCCATGACCTATTTTAGGAGCCACCGCCGCCCTGCTTACTACCTCAGGACTAACCATGTGATTCCATTTCAACACCCCATATCTACTAATTATTGGACTAACTTCTACCGCCCTAGTAATATTCCAATGATGACGTGACATTGTACGAGAAAGCACATTCCAAGGCCACCACACGCCTATAGTTCAAAAAGGACTACGATATGGAATAGTCCTATTCATTACATCAGAAGCATTTTTCTTTCTAGGGTTCTTTTGAGCCTTTTTCCACTCCAGCCTAGCTCCCACACCAGAACTAGGAGGACAGTGACCACCAGTAGGAATCAAACCCCTGGACCCAATAGACGTCCCCCTACTAAATACCGCTATTCTACTAGCTTCAGGAGTTACAGTTACATGAGCCCACCATGGTATCATAGAAGCTAAACGTAAACAAGCAATCCAAGCTCTCACTCTAACAGTTCTTCTAGGATTCTACTTCACCGCTCTTCAAGCCATAGAATACTACGAAGCCCCTTTCTCCATCGCAGATGGAGTATACGGCTCTACCTTCTTTGTTGCAACCGGATTCCATGGCCTTCATGTAATCATCGGCTCTACATTCCTCCTAGTCTGCCTTCTGCGTCTAATCAAGTACCACTTTACACCTAAACACCATTTTGGATTTGAAGCGGCAGCTTGATACTGACATTTCGTAGATGTCGTATGACTATTCCTTTATATAACTATCTACTGATGAGGATCTTACTCTTCTAGTATATTCATTACAATTGACTTCCAATCTCTAGAATCTGGTTAAACCCAGAGAAGAATGAACATAATTTTATTCATAATGATCCTATCATTAACTCTAAGCATTGCCCTAACTGCACTAAACTTCTGACTAGCCCAAACAAACCCAGACTCAGAAAAACTATCACCATACGAATGTGGATTCGACCCACTAGGGTCCGCCCGGCTGCCATTTTCAATTCGATTCTTCCTAGTAGCAATCCTTTTCCTGCTATTTGATTTAGAAATCGCCCTGCTACTGCCCCTACCATGAGCTATTCAACTACAAGACCCTACCGCCACCTTAATATGAGCTTCCATCCTTGTCCTTCTCCTCACCCTAGGCCTAATTTATGAATGAATCCAAGGAGGATTAGAATGAGCAGAGTAACAGAAAGTTAGTCTAACCAAGACAGTTGATTTCGACTCAACAGATTATAGCTCGCACCCTATAACTTTCTTAATGTCCACCCTACATCTAAGCTTTATTTCCGCCTTCACCCTAAGCAGCCTGGGCCTAGCATTCCACCGAACACATCTAGTATCAGCACTCCTATGTCTAGAGAGCATAATACTATCCATGTACGTCGCCCTATCCATATGACCCATTCAAACTCAAACATCATCCGCCACAATCCTACCCATTCTCATATTGGCATTCTCCGCCTGTGAAGCGGGCACAGGACTAGCCCTCCTAGTCGCTTCCACCCGAACCCACGGTTCTGACCACCTACACAACTTTAACCTCCTACAATGCTAAAAATCATCATCCCAACTATTATACTACTACCCACCGCCCTCCTCTCTCCATACAAATACCTATGGACCAATACCACTGCTTACAGCCTCCTAATCGCCGCCGTGAGTCTACAATGACTAGCCCCAACATATTACCCAAGCAAAGGCTTAACTCACTGAACCTCAATCGACCAAATTTCTTCACCCCTACTAGTACTATCCTGCTGACTACTACCACTAATACTCATAGCAAGCCAAAACCACCTAGAAAAAGAGCCCATCGTACGCAAACGAATCTTCATCACAACAATCGTCGCAGTACAACCATTTATCCTACTGGCTTTCTCAGCCTCAGAACTAATACTATTCTATATTGCATTCGAAGCAACGCTAATTCCTACCCTAATCCTTATCACACGATGAGGAAACCAACCAGAACGATTAAGCGCAGGCATTTACCTACTATTTTACACTCTCATTAGCTCACTACCCCTACTAATCGTTATCCTCCACCTCCACAACCAAATCGGCACTCTCTACTTCCCAATGCTAAAGCTTTCCCACCCAACAATAAACGCCTCTTGAACTGGATTAATATCCAGCATGGCCCTTCTCCTTGCCTTCATAGTAAAATCCCCACTATACGGCCTCCACCTATGACTCCCAAAAGCCCACGTAGAAGCTCCAATTGCAGGATCTATGCTCCTCGCTGCTTTATTACTAAAATTAGGAGGATATGGAATCATACGAGTCACTATCCTAATCAACCCATCCACAAATAACCTCTACTACCCATTCATTACACTAGCATTATGAGGTGCAGTTATAACAAGCGCAATCTGCCTACGACAAATCGACCTAAAATCACTAATCGCTTACTCTTCCGTAAGCCACATAGGATTAGTCGTTGCCGCAGGTATAATCCAAACTCAATGAGCCTTCTCAGGCGCTATAATACTAATAATCTCCCATGGTCTCACATCCTCCATACTATTCTGCCTAGCCAACACAAATTATGAACGAACGCACAGCCGTATCCTTCTACTAACACGAGGACTTCAACCGCTCTTACCTTTAATAGCCACCTGATGACTCCTCGCCAACCTAACAAATATAGCACTACCACCAACAACCAACTTTATAGCAGAACTAACCATCGTAATTACGCTATTCCACTGATCACCACTAACAATTATCCTAACAGGAACCACTATCCTACTAACCGCCTCATACACCCTATACATGCTAACAATAACACAGCGAGGAGCCCTACCATCCCACATTACCTCAATCCAAAACTCCTCCACACGAGAACATCTCCTAATAACCCTGCACGTAATTCCTATAATCCTCCTTATTCTAAAACCAGAGCTCATCTCAGGCATTCCCATATGCAAGTATAGTTTTAACCAAAACATTAGACTGTGATTCTAAAAATAGAAGTTAAACCCTTCTTACTTGCCGAGAGGAGATTTAATCAACAAGAACTGCTAATTCTTGAGTCTGAGTATAAAACCTCAGTCCTCTTACTTTCAAAGGATAGCAGTAATCCAATGGTCTTAGGAACCAGTAACCTTGGTGCAAATCCAAGTGAAAGTAATGGATATATCACTAATCCTGAACACATTCATACTACTAACCCTAACAACCCTTTCCACCCCTCTAATCTTCCCACTTTTATCAAATAAACTCAAAAACACTCCAATAACCATCGTAAAAACCGTTAAAGCCTCATTCCTAATCAGCCTAGTCCCAATAACAATTTTCCTCCACTCAGGAACAGAAAGCCTCACCCTCCTATGAGAATGAAAATATATCACAAACTTTAAAATCCCAATTAGTATCACTATAGATTTCTACTCCCTAACCTTCTTCCCAATCGCTCTATTTGTCTCCTGATCCATCCTACAATTCGCAACATGATATATGGCCTCAGATCCATATATTACAAAGTTCTTCACATACTTACTTCTGTTCCTAATCGCTATACTAATCTTAATTACCTCAAATAACCTCTTCGTCCTATTCATCGGATGAGAAGGAGTAGGAATCATATCTTTCCTCCTAATCAGCTGATGACACGGACGAGCAGAAGCTAATACCGCTGCCCTACAAGCTGTCCTATACAACCGAGTAGGAGATGTCGGATTAATCATGTGCATAGCATGACTAGCAATCAACACAAATACCTGAGAAATCCAACAAATCCTATCCACGAACCAAATCCCCACACTCCCAATCCTAGGCCTAATTATAGCTGCAACGGCCAAATCAGCCCAATTTGGCCTTCACCCCTGACTCCCAGCCGCCATAGAAGGCCCCACCCCTGTATCCGCCCTACTTCACTCCAGCACAATAGTAGTAGCCGGGATCTTCCTACTAATCCGAACCCATCCGTTATTCAACAACAACCCTACCGCCCTCACTCTATGCCTATGCCTAGGAGCTCTATCCACATTATTCGCAGCTACATGCGCCCTAACACAAAATGATATCAAAAAAATCATTGCCTTTTCCACATCTAGCCAACTAGGCCTAATAATAGTCACAATCGGATTAAACCTTCCCCAACTAGCTTTTTTCCACATTTCAACCCATGCATTCTTCAAAGCTATGCTATTTCTATGCTCTGGATCCATCATCCACAACTTAAACGGAGAGCAAGACATTCGAAAAATAGGAGGCCTCCAAAAAATACTACCAACAACCACCTCCTGCCTAACAATCGGAAACCTTGCCCTTATAGGAACTCCCTTTCTAGCAGGATTCTACTCAAAAGATCAAATTATTGAGAGCCTCAGCACATCCTACCTAAATGCCTGAGCCCTCACCCTTACTTTACTAGCTACATCATTTACTGCAATCTACACACTACGAATAACCCTACTAGTCCAAACAGGCTTTGTACGAATTCCCCCACTTACCGCAATAAATGAAAATAACCCAGCAATCTTATCCTCAATCACCCGCCTGGCAGTAGGAAGCATTGTAGCAGGCCTCCTAATTACCTCCTACATCCTCCCTACAAAAACCCCACCACTAACCATGCCATTATCCATTAAACTAACAGCCCTTACGGTCACACTACTAGGAGCTGCCTTAGCTCTAGAACTATCAAAAGTATCACAAACACTAATTTCCCCTAAACGAAACCGCTTCTCAGACTTCTCCACAGCCCTAGGCTACTTTAACCCACTTATCCACCGATTTAGCACAACTAACCTACTGAGCGGGGGCCAGAATATTTCTTCCCACCTAATCGACCTATCTTGATACAAAATGTTAGGCCCAGAAGGACTAGCAAACCTACAAGTAATAGCATCAAAAACCGCTACCACTTTACATACCGGCTTAATCAAATCATACCTAGGAACATTCGCCTTATCAATCCTAATCATACTGATATCAACATACAGAATCAAATGGCCCTCAATCTACGTAAAAACCACCCTATCATAAAAACCATCAACGATGCTTTAATCGACCTTCCTACTCCATCAAATATCTCCATTTGATGAAACTTTGGATCTTTACTAGGCATTTGCCTAATCATACAAATCACCACAGGTCTACTGCTAGCTATGCATTACACGGCAGACACTTCCCTAGCTTTCAGCTCTGTAGCCCATATTTGCCGAGACGTCCAATTCGGATGACTGATCCGAAACCTACATGCAAATGGAGCCTCATTCTTCTTCATCTGCATCTACTTACACATTGGCCGAGGACTCTACTACGGCTCATACATAAACAAAGAAACCTGAAATGTTGGTATCATCCTACTCCTAATACTGATAGCAACTGCCTTTGTAGGATATGTCCTACCCTGAGGACAAATATCATTTTGAGGAGCGACTGTTATTACTAACCTCTTCTCAGCCATCCCATACATTGGCCAAACACTAGTGGAGTGAGCCTGAGGAGGATTCTCAGTAGACAACCCAACACTCACCCGATTCTTCGCTCTTCACTTCCTCCTACCATTCTTAATCGCAGGACTAACATTAGTTCATCTTACCTTCCTGCACGAAACAGGCTCAAATAATCCCCTAGGCATTCCATCAGACTGCGATAAAATCCCATTCCACCCTTATTACTCCATCAAAGACATTCTAGGATTCGCCCTAATACTAATCCTACTTGCCACTCTAGCACTATTTTCCCCAAACATGCTAGGAGACCCAGAAAATTTCGCGCCCGCCAACCCCCTAGCCACCCCTCCACACATTAAACCCGAATGATACTTCCTATTTGCATACGCCATCCTACGATCAATCCCCAACAAACTAGGAGGAGTATTAGCTCTAGCAGCCTCAATCCTAGTCCTATTCCTAATCCCCCTACTCCACAAATCCAAACAACGCTCAATAACTTTCCGACCTCTATCACAAATCCTATTCTGAACCCTAGTAGCCAACATCCTCATCCTGACATGAGTAGGTAGCCAACCAGTAGAACATCCATTCATCATTATTGGCCAGCTAGCCTCATTCTCCTACTTCCTAATTCTTCTAGTCCTATTCCCCATTGCAAGCGTACTAGAGAACAAAATACTCAAACTTTAATTAATTAACTCTAATAGTTTATAAAAACATTGGTCTTGTAAACCAAAGATTGAAGACTATACATCTTCTTAGAGTTTTACATTAATCAGAAAGAAAGGGGTCGAACCTTTGTCACCAGCTCCCAAAGCTGATATTCTCAATTAAACTACTTTCTGGTGCTATTCTAAACCGCCCGAATTGCCCCCCGAGATAACCCCCGCACAAGTTCTAATACCACAAATAACGTTAATAATAGGCCTCACCCAGCAATTAAAAACAGCCCCGCCCCGAGCGAATAAAATATCGCTACTCCACTAAAATCCAACCGAACCCAAGACAGACCCACATTATTAACCGTTTCCACCCCAACATCCGTTCCATAAAACCCCCCCACAACAACCCCCACGGCAACAACCAGTCCTATTCCTAAGCCATAACTCACAACCCGCAGGCTAGCTCAAGACTCTGGATAAGGATCAGCCGCCAAAGCCACAGAATAAACAAATACCACTAACATTCCACCTAAATATACCATCACCAGCACCAAAGACATGAAAGAAACCCCTAAACTAACCAGTCATCCGCACCCTGCAATAGAAGCCACAACCAGACCCACAACCCCGTAGTAAGGAGAAGGGTTAGACGCAACCGCTAACCCTCCTAGTACAAAACATAGACTTATAAATAGTACAAAACTTATCATAAGTTTCTACCTGGACATTAACCAGGATCTATGGCCTGAAAAACCACCGTTATAGCAATTTAACTATAGAAACGTCCAACTACCCCCCCTACCCCCCCATGTTTTTACATGGTTTATTTGGGTATGTATTACTTTGCATACAATTCTTGTCCACATCAGACATGATATTAATGTAGGATATTTCACATATTGAGTAATGCCAGAACCAACCAAAATCACATATCACAGCCCAGAAATACCTTAATCGGGTGGTATCCCTTCTAGGCACATTCCTATTTCAGGTACAATAAACCCAAGACATCCTACCTAGTGACACAAGACAAGCGTCGCCCGAGGTCGGTAATGTTTACCTATGCATAACACAGTCCAGTAAACGAGGAATATCCTAGTTCATACATGAATCCACTCGCCCATAAGTTCCAGTCCATCTCCACAATCCAAGTCCCTCACCAACAACTTTCAGGTACTCACAAGCCAGAGAGCCTGGTTATTTATTAATCGTAATCCTCACGAGAACCGAGCTACTCGACGTCAGTTCTGCCCTCAGCGACCAGCTTCAGGACCATACTTTCCCCCTACACCCTCGCACAACTTGCGCTTTTGCGCCTCTGGTTCCTATTTCAGGGCCATAACTTGCTTTATTCCTTCTCACTCGCTCTTCACAGATGCAAGTGGTCGGATGAATACTCCTCACTCTGCCTCGTAATCGCGGCATCCGACCTCTCCTAGACTTGTTTTCTTTTTGGGGTCTCTTCAATAAGCCCTTCTAGTGCGTAGCAGGAGATATCTTCCTCTTGACGTGTACATCACATGACATGCGAACGGACGGCGCCCGTAATGTACCTAGTGTCATGGTTGTATGGATAAGGTCGTCTCAAACTTGACACTGATGCACTTTTACCCCATTCATGGTGGGTCCCCCAGCTACCTATATAGTAGCCAATAATGTAATGGTCACCGGACATATTTATTTCTATTTCCTGTTCTAGGAATTTACACCTAAACCCTTATTTTTACCCTTTTTTTTATCGTTTGTTTTTATTTTTGTCATTTTAACAAAACAAACGATCATTTTTATATGACTTTTACCTACATTAATCAAACCATTAACCATTCATTAGTTTGTACTTTATCTTCCTCTATTTTTCCCCTATTTTAACTTAACAAACGTTAACAAAAAAACAATGTAATCACCAAATTTAATCAATATAAAAAACACACACACAACAATCAACACCCCATGTATTTTTATATTGACAAATTAAACAATATAAAAATAATGATACACTACATAAACCAATGCACTCATCTACCAAATT